ATAAGAAGTTCTGGTCCTGGGGGGATAATATCAACCACTTGACGTCCATCCGGATCTGTTATGGATATTTCATATCCCCCCTTCTTTTCTTTTCGTATGATTTTCCTTACTATACCCGCTGCTGTAGCATTATAAACTGTATTGTTACTCTTGCTCCCGTCAGGATAAATCTGACCCCTTCCCCTGTTCCCGCCTACGTATATAGGATATTTTAAGAAGTGAACATCTTTTTTAGTAGCGGGGTCAGGGGAAAGAATAGGAAAGGAAATTTCACTATATTTCTGACCGGGGACAGGGCCTATCACAAGAATATTTTTTTTATTAGGGCGATAGCTCTGAAAAGACAAATTTCCTATCTTTTCCTTCATCTCGGGAGAAATACGATCGGGGGGGGCTAATTCAAAACCTTCCGGTAAAATAAGAACAGCCCCTACATTCAAACCCCCCCTTTTACCATTAGCAAGAACTTGTTTCAGTTGCATATCATAAGGAATTCGAACAACCGCTTCAAATACAGTATCAGGAAGTACCGCTTGCGGTACCTCAATATCCACGGGCTTGTTAGCTAAATGACAATTGGCACATACAATACGCCCCGTCGCTTCTCGTGGATTTTCATAACCCTGCTGTGCAAAAATGGGATATGCATTTGAAATGGCCGTCTGAGTTATGATATATATCATGAGCGATACGGAAATAGATCGAGTAATCTGTTCCTTTATCCAAGAAAAAGTATTTCTAGTTTCCATGGTTCAACCGTTGATACCAAAATTTATACAATAGGTGGGGTAAGTCACTAATATAGTTCCCTATCCACGATTCTGTTAGTTACTGGAATAATATAGGATTCATCCTGACGATGGGTAAAAATAGAAAGCATAAATTTTCAATGCTTTGTTTATGTACAACTACAAAGTTGCAAACCTTCGAATTGGATTAGATTAATATGAGTGGATCCGTTATCAGTCATTCATTGAATGATAAATAACTACAAGTGACGGAGATACGCGATTTAAATAACGGAAAATCCAATATTTAAAAACTGTATCAAGAATGACTGGAAAAGTGGAAACAAGACCCGATATGATTTGATCATTCTGAACAAATCCAAAATCTTTGTAGACAGAGCCAATCAGTAATTCCCAACCGTGGGGTGAATGGAATCCGATACATAAATCGGTTAATAAAAGAATACAAAAAGCTTTGACTGTGTCGCTTAGGTTATATAGGAATTCCTGGGCCCAAGAGTTAAGAATAACAAGTTCTTCGTTACCCAAAATAGAATAACCACTGAGAATAACAAAACAGATTATGTTTATTGAGAAGTGAAAAATCGTATGGATATGATCTTCGTTGTGTATCTTGATTAATTGGATCGTTTCTTTTTGTATTCCGAGAGGTATAGGAAGCTTGTGTAGACGTGTCTCCGAGTATTCTTCGATCATTTCGTCCAAGACGAGGAGTTCCTCTAATTCTATGAATTTTTCTAGAATACCCCTTTCTTGAATATCATTCAATAAAATTTCGGATTGCCCGGCATTCCACGAATTAGTAACCCAAGATTCCAGACTTTTTTTAAATGAGAGAGAAAGCCACCAAGTAAAAAATACTATAGATACAAGAGGAGTGGATGCTTTCTTTTTTGCCATTTTTTCATCTGTGAATTGTTAATCAACCCACTTCATTCGTCGACTCTATGAGATCGAATCCTTCTTTCACGCATGAGTTCTATACAAGGTACGGGACCTATTAATTTAATCTATTTTATTTGTGCTTTTTTGATTAGTCTTTTAATCTCGAAAGACTGGAGAAATCGACTAAAAATCAATCCATTTCCAACGAAGAAATACTAAAAAAAAAGTTTCCCGATATCTCAATTGCGCAAATTCGAAACAACTGTCTCCTTTCAATGAATGACTGAAAGAAACTTTAAGTAATGAATATTAATCCAATTTTGAGACGAAAGAATCCACAATATCCAATATTAAAAAAAAAAAAAAAAATTCCCTGATTGCCTACAGACAGGAATAGTAGAATACTACTAATTGAGGGAAAGATATTGCAATACTCAAAGTAGCAAAACAAGCCAGAAATTTTCTAGTTATCATTATTAATAAATCTAATTGTTATTTTTGTCTTGGTTATTAAGGAAGACAAAAGAAAGGAGAAAATAAAACGCCGAGTGACAAAAATAAAGAATTTCGTTTTGTAATTGTTCCGCCCCGCTTTGGCTCGAAATGACCCTTCTGATGAAACTTCACTTAGGTTATAGGTTATGTTATAGAAAAAAAGAGGATTCTTGCATTTTTTCCTCAAAACACCCATTTCCCTTTTTTTTTTTTCAAAATACTTCAATTGGTACACGCAAGAAATAGGCCAATTCAGCAGCTTTTTGTTCAATTTCCCGTGGAGTCAAATTCTCATCAGTACGAGTTAAGGGAATGGCCCCCTGGCCCCGGATGTCCATATAAAGGACACGACGGGCATAAATACCCTCTTGAACTTCTATTCTAATGGACTGAATATCTTTTATAAGGAATCGGAGGAATATGCGACGATTTTTTCCAGGAAATCCCCACCGAAAAATGCACACTATGCCTTTCTTTCTATCGAATCGATCATAACCGCTGCCTACATTCCAGGAAATTGTGCACCACAAATAGGAACTAATAAAGAGACCCGCGATCCCGTAGAAAGACATCACGATACCTTGTGGAAAAAAAATGATTTGCTGAGACGGAAAAAAAGATATTAAATTTCTACCAAGATAACAGGAAGTTCCAACCAATAAGAATCCTAATGAACCTAAAAAAAGGATAAAGGCCCAGCAGAAATTACTTATTTTTCGAGACTCCATTATAAGTTCTATCCATATATGTTCTGATCGCCAATTCATACTTGATCCGGTTTTTTTTTATTGGAATTGAGAGAAACCCTCAAATTAATCTGACTTTACCTTTTTTGTTTTGTTTCCGAAGTAACTCTCATCAACTAGCACTAGTTTGATGTGAACCTTTAGGAGTAATTCATCAAATTACTTAGATCTAATCTAAACTAAAAACTCAAAAAATAACATACCCTTCATATGATCCCACTATACATATAGATCCGAGGACTTTTTTTTTCAGCCATCCAGCGATCCTGGTAGATTTGAAAACGGCTAGAATTCATTTACCCATATATTATTATGTTTCTGCAGGTATAAGAGGCCTTTACTTTATGTCTTTATGTTCGGCAGAAATCACATGTTATATCATATTTCGCTAAATAGATATCTGTGTTAGTTATGATGCAAGTCTAAGTTTTTGAAAAAAAAAATAGAAGAGATGGGGTCCATCAGGTCTAAACAATCTTGTTTTCTTGAACATGAAGAGATAAAGAAGCCATTGCAATTGCCGGAAAAACTAGGCCTACTAAAGGCACAAAAAAAGCGGGAAGGTTCATGAATAGGTACCTCGATTTATTGTTCGTACCTGTTATTATTATTTATAAATAAAGATATCTTATAATAATTATAATTAAGAATTTTCATTATTATTTAACTATAACTATATTCAATCCTTAGTATAGATCTAAGTATCTATATATCTATATCTAAGTGAGGATATAGAATAAAACGTAGAGCTAAATAAATCAATTTTTTCATCTTTGTATTGTACAATTAGATCTTAGGTCGCCAAACAAAATTCCTATTTCCTTTAATTCCGAATAAACTAACTACTTCTTTGCTACAAATAATTGAACTTAGCCCTCTATTTGGTTTTTATTTTAGTTTTTAGCCAAAGGAAAGAAAGCGTGGAGCTTTAATAACTCAGTCAGAACACTTTTTAAAAAATTACGTGGTACGATTAGGTCGAATGCTCCCTTCTCGAATAAATATTCAGTCTCTTGCACACCTTCGGGTACTATTATCTTCAATGTTTCTTCAATTACTCTTTTACCCGCAAACGCAATGTAAGCATTGGGTTCGGCAATAATGATATCACCCAACATACCAAAACTAGCCGTCACCCCGCCAGTAGTAGGAGATGCAAGGATTGATACATAAAATAACTTTTTATTTGATTGATAATCATATAAAACAGACGATATTTTAGCCATTTGCATCAAGCTCACACTTCCTTCTTGCATGCGCGCCCCCCCGGAAGCACACACTATAATAAGGGGTAGAAATTGGTTGGTAGCGTATTCAATCAAACGGGTGATTTTTTCCCCGACTACGGACCCCATACTGCCCCCTATAAACTCAAAATCCATAACCCCAACTGCTACGGGAATGCCATTTAGTTCGCCTATGCCTGTTTGAACAGCCTCGGGCAATCCCGTCGTTGTTTGATAAGAATCAATACGATCTTTATAAGGTGGTTCGTCCTCTGCATGAAATTCAATGGGATCAAGAGACACCATGTCTTCGTCCATAGGATCCCAAGTATCCGGATCGATCGAAAGATCTAGTCTATCTGAACTATTCATTTTCAAATGCCATTCACAGTGTTCACAAATATACAATTTTGTGTTAAAATATTTCTTATAATTTAATCCATAACAATTATCACATTGAACCCACAAATGCCTATATTTGCTAGAGTCGTCAGTTTCACCGTTATCATTAGACCTATCTTCGATATCATTAGAACTATCTTCAATATCATTAGAACTATCTTCGATATCATTAGACCTATCTTCGATATCATTAGAACTATCTTCGATATCATTAGACCTATCTTCAATATCATTAGAACTATCTTCGATAAAACTATCTTCTAGAGTTAAATCACTATCTTGCGCATCGATATCATTAGAACTATCTTCAATATCATTAGAACTATCTTCGATATCATTAGAACTATCTTCAATATCATTAGAACTATCTTCGATATCATTAGACCTATCTTCGATATCATTAGAACTATCTTCGATATCATTAGAACTATCTTCGATATCATTAGAACTATCTTCAATATCATTAGAACTATCTTCGATATCATTAGACCTATCTT